AAAAATTGATAAGTAAGAACAATACAAGAAAAGATAAGAAGAAATACGTCCACCACCAAGAAATTTGATACTTTCTCCCAGAAAGAAACTCATAAGACCAACTCCATTTGTAATTCCATCAACTACTTGTCTATCAAAAAAATGAGTTAATTCAGACACTCTTCTGATCCCCTCTAGAAGGTATGTTGCATAAAAAGCGTCTATATAACCACGATTATATGACCAATCATATATCCCATTTATAATCTTGTCCGAAACTTTTCTCTTAAGATTTGTTTTAACAAATGAATTCAGAAAATCAAAATTTTTCAAAGATGAATAAAGAGGCTTATATAAAAAAAATGCTATAACGATTCCGAGATAGGCTATACTGATGGAAAACACCGCATCTTTCACAAATTCAGACCAACCTGTTAAATTATTTGAATTTTGATGTAAAAGATTTATAGAGGGTGTTAACCATTTGGATAATAGATCCAAATCAACTTCATTAAAAGAAAGTCCCAGAAATCCAACAAACAACGTAAATAGAACTAATATAAGGATAGGAAATAATATAGGATTATCCGATTCATAAGGATATGAAAAAGTCTTCTTATTGCCAAAATGATAAATAGTAAGAAAGGGTTGGTTTAGATTTCTTGCATTTTCATTTATTTGATATATCTTCTTGAAAAAAAAAGAAACATTTTCATTATTATTCATTGTTAATAAAGTTAACAAACGAAAGTCTTTCTTATTGACTTTAGCACATTCTTTACCCCATAGAGATATTGAGTAGCGGGAAGTCGTTTTTTTACCGCTGTAATTTTGCAAATGTGCAGTGAAATGTCCTTCAAAAGTAAGTAAATAGATTCGAAACATATAAAACGCGGTCAATCCTGCCGTAGACCAAGCTATTATTGCAAGAATTGGTGAATATAACCAACTATCATTAAGAATTTCATCCTTAGACCAAAAACAAGCAAGAGGCGGAATACCACAAAGAGAAAGTGTACCTAATAAAAAAGCAGTTTTGGTAATTGGTACATGTTTTGTTAAACCTCCCATAAAAACCATATTTTGACTTTTATTTGGAGAATATCCAACAATTGTTTGCATTGAATGAATAACGGAGCCGGAGGCTAAAAACAATAATGCCTTAGAATAAGCATGAGTAATCAAATGAAATAAAGCACTTCGATAAGATCCCATACCTAGAGCTAACATCATATAACCCAATTGAGACATTGTGGAATAGGCTAAACCCCTCTTAATGTCTTTTTGAGCAAGAGCTAAAGTAGCTCCTAAAAATACTGTTATTATCCCTATCAAAGAAATGAAATTCATTATGTGGGGTATAACTATGAAAAGAGGTAGAAGTCGAGCTACAAGAAAAATTCCCGCTGCTACCATAGTAGCGGCATGTATAAGAGCTGAAATAGGAGTAGGCCCTTCCATAGCATCAGGTAACCATACATGAAGGGGAAATTGTGCGGATTTTGCAATTGCACCGGAAAACAATAAAGCAGCGCACAAAGTAACAAATAAAAGATTTACCTCATTGTTAGAAATCAAGTTCTTGAATATTTGAAATAACTCACGAAATTCAAAACTCCCCGTTATCCAATAAAAGGCCAAAATTCCTAATAATAAACCAAAATCCCCGACACGATTAGTTACAAACGCTTTTTGACAAGCATTTGCTGCAACAGGTCGTGTGAACCAAAATCCTATTAATAGATAGGAACAGACTCCAACTAATTCCCAAAAAATATAAATTTGTATCAAATTCGAGCTAGTAACTAATCCTAACATCGAAGTACTGAACAAACTCATATAAGAAAAAAATCTCAAATATCCGCGATCATGAAACATATAATTATCACTATAAATAAGAACCAAAATTCCAACAGTAGTGATTAATATTGACATAATAGAAGTAAGCGGATCGATTAAGTAGCCAAATTCTAAAGAAAAATCATTATTTATGATCCAAGACCAGATATATTGATAGGTAAAACTGCTATTTATTTGCTGAATAGACAGATTGATCGCAAAAATCATGACTATACTTAATAATAAAACGCTATGAAAAGCCCACATACGACGAAGCTTTTTTGTAGCCGCCGGAAAAAGAAGAAGTCCCACCCCAATTAAGATTGGAATTGGAAGTGGAAGGAAAGGTATTATACATGCATATTGATATGTCTGTTCCATAAAAAATAAAAAGTTTTTAGTCGTCATTTATTACTTTCGAGTCAGCGGATCCTGCCCCTTTACAAAGGGGTCACTAAAAAAATAAAAATATGCATGAACTTAAAGAAAAATTGAGTATTTGATATTCTTACTTATTAAAAATATTTTTGAAATAGTTCAAATATTCATCGATCAAATGATTCGTAGAGTAGTTTATTAGGTTAAACCCTTTTCCATTTTTGTTATAAACAGTATATTAGGTTGAACTCTTCTTTGGTGTCAAGGTAATAGCTATGAATAGTCATCGACTTCCGGGAAAGGCTAGAAGAATGGGACCTATTATGGGACAGACAATGCATTACAGACGTATGAAGCATTACGCTTCAAACGGGTTATTCTATTCCACCTCTTAGAACTTCAATTTAGAAAAAAAAAAAAATGACAAATCCTCCAAGAAAGGACGCCGACGCTCTTACGGATAAACTTGCCGTAAAAATTATTGAAATTTTTATAATTGAAAGGTTGACTTTCAAACTACAGGATTGGGAAATTGATTTCATACAGGACCGTTGCAAAGATCCCGAGAAGATAATCCAAGTTTTTGGAATACTTCAGGACATAATGGAAAGGTACTATAAACAATTCAATGAGTCGTTTATGACTCACGAAATTTTTATGCAGTTTGAAGATGATAACGAGGAGGATTTTGGTATGCATTGCCCGTTCTCTGAGTTGTTAGAAACACTAGAGACTGAGACTCTAAGCTTCGAACGTGTCTTTTTCCATTGTGTATCAAGTAACTGCGATACAACACAATGGGCCTCGATCTTGTTAAAAGATCGAGTAAATATTTTCTGTAGACTTAAAGAAGTCTTAATAACGTATAAGACCGAATTGGCAAGGATCTTTGACAAATACGACTAGTCAATTTTATTTGAAGAATTTCAATACACCACTTCAATTTTTTGTTTTCTCTTCAATAAAAAAATCGGAATTCCTCTAAATTCTCTATCAATTACCAATATATCTCCTGAGAACAAAAATGTATTGTTCTCAGGAGATATATTGGCAGCCGTGGATCATTTGATTGGAATGAAATTGGGAATGGGTACACTTGACGATATAAACCATGTTTGAACAAAATGGATTTGTTGTAGGATGAACTAATCAATTATCGACTAAATAATGAGGAGGAGCTTCTATGCGAAAATGGGTCTACCTGAGCATTCTTTCATTAGTATCTTTATCTGGCTGGAAAACTGGCTTGCGACTATGCCCGGCTAACTGGGATGGTGGTCTAACAACACCAACTCCAAAACGAGAATCGCTAAAAGGGAGTTTTCTTTTATTTAAACACAAAAAAATTCAATTCAATTTTTTTAAAAATGCACACGATCCTTCTGATGGGATTTCGGAAGAAGACATGGATGAAACCGTGTTGAACGAGAATGGCTCCGCCAACCGCCCGTCTCTATGGGTGGACAATATTACATCTCAGCTAGATGAGGAAATTCCCTCATCCCCTGAAAGCTCAGTTCAGCATTTCAGGCCGATGAAACCCCCAGAAGAGGAAATTGCCTCATCCACGCAAGGACCTGTTCAGCGTTTCACGTCGGTGAAACATTCCGGTCGACCTATGCGAAGGCTTTATATACGAAGCGGGGAAAGGGCGCTTTTCCAGCGAAGAAAGCACCGAGCCATCCGAAAAAAATTGAAAGAGGACTTACTCGCAATGGAGAAACGAATCTATGTCGACAAGGCATATACTGTGGCAGTTACAGCGATGAGGCGGGTGCAGAAACTAACCACTAGCCTTGTGGAGCTTCGGGAATGGATTTCTGAAGAAGCGTTTACCGATGATTTGCAAATATTACTCCAAAGTTTACAGCATGTAATACAAGTCCGTGGACTAGCTGGCGCTTCAAACCAGCCGGGAGAGGCAAGCTCGGATCCTCCTCGATAGTATCTGTCATAGGGATTTGGTACCAATTGCCACGGACCTGGCGCTTCATAATCAATTAGACAAAATTCAGTGGGTGGGGGAAGCACATTAATACTTGGAAGGATCTCGAGGAATTCGACTCCAAATTGCAGGACGTCTTGACTGCCCGGAGTCGATCCAAGAAGATCGGCTTCCCCTCATATCGAATCAGAATCAACTAGGACAGAAATAAAGTATTGGGTTGAACTCTTCTTTGGTGTCAAAGTAATAGCTATGAATAGTCATCGACTTCGGGGAAAGGCTAGAAGAATGGGACCTATTATGGGACAGACAATGCATTACAGACGTATGATCATTACGCTTCAACCGGGTTATTCTATTCCACCTCTTAGAAAGAAATTACGTATTTCAAGTTCATTCAAATTTCATGTTATTCCGTTAACCGTAAATAGAATAGAAATTCCATCAGTGCTATATCATCTATCTAATTCGATAGGGAATGTTTACAATATCTGGGTTTAATCAGATACAATTTGAAGGATTTTGTAGGTTCATTGATCAGGGTGCGAAAGAAGAACTTTCTAATTTTCCAAAAATTGAAGATCCAGATCAAATTCGTTTGGCATAAAATTCAAAACAAAATGTTTTCTTTTTTGAATGAATTGTTTCTCATTTACCCGATTTCTTAAATTTGAAAGAACAAAATCCATCAGTTTTCGTCTTTTCCGGATTGGGCTAAAAACAGAAGATAGATGGGAACTTTTATAGTAATTGAGAGAAATAAGAAGTCAGAAAGTTCTCCAAAATTAAAGCAATTTATTTCTATCTTTCTATAGTAAATTTTCACAAAAAAAATATTATTTCTGACCTTCAATATTCTATAGATACCTAGATAGAGAAAAAAAATTTTTTTTTGACCAGGGGAAGATAAAACCCCCCATCGAAAAATATACGATAAAGAAAGGTAAAACCTTCTATTTTTCTTGATTATTATATTATGTTTTTTAGAATTCGCTAAATTCACAAATTTTCTACTTTCTATTTTTACATAGTATAATCACAAAACGGAAAATTTACTCGTCGAACTTGTTCAATTGATTGATATGATTTAGAAAAGCCCTAATAAATTCAGTTTGATAGTTTCGGAAGAGTGTTTTAAGTCGAATAAAAATTTTTATTCGCTCTTGCAGCAAGATCTTATTCGAGTTTGGTGCATCGCGGTAACTTGCAACCGTCTCAAAAAAGGTTTCCTCGAAGCGGTGAGCCTTTATCTCAAGCACAGGAAATATTGTAAACCCGGCATGAAAAACGTCGCACATACCATAATTGTCCTTGGGTTCCACTTCCATCATAGCCATTTGATGGGAATTAAACGTTTCATTGAAGTCTTCACCGTAGTTTTCCACTACACCTTCTAGAATTAGAAACATCTGGATTATATTATCCCCATTCGCAAAATGGTTCTTCAAAAAATCCATTTCGTAATCATCCAGTTTTAAACAAAACTGTTGATTGAGAAAACTTGCACGAACTTCCATCTACAACAAAACAATTTTATTTAAAATTGGTTTATATCGTCAAGTGGACCCATTCCTAACTTCATTCCACTCAAATGATCCACGGCTGCCAATATATCTCGCGGTAACAAAAATGGATTGTTCTCAGGTATATCAAGGTTCAGTCTCCGATTCCTATTTCGTCGACCAATCCTTAATATTTCAGGATAGCAAATATTCTCTATAATTTCTCTTGGACTCGAACCCATAGCTGATGATAGAACTAGAATAGATATTTTTTGTTTCCTACCCACACGAGCCCATATTTTTGCTTCTCTATCAATCTCTAATTTTGATCTTCGTCCACGATCTGATATTATGGTGCCGGTATAGAACGAAATTCCATTATGGTCCAATTCTGACCGATAATAAATACCGGGACTTTGCAATATTTGATTGATCACAATTCTATATATTCCATTTACTATAGAAGTTCCCAGAGAATTCATTAGAGGAATGTTTCCAATACAAATTGTTTGTTATTGCATACCTCTATTAGTTTTCCAAATGAGTCCCATAGAAGTCAGAAGAATATGTAAGTGATTCATACACGGCATCTCTTTCTTTTATGAACGGTTCTACCAAGTGATATCTTTCCATAAATAATTAAAATTCTATGAAGGGTAGGAATTGTCAAGTTACAAGAGTTCGATTTTCGAAGAGCATAAACAAGACTAAAGTTCTAAGAAGAATCAAAGGGAACTAACTGAAAATATCAACCTTAAAATCCACCTTTGAACTAACTTTTAAAAAATTTTTACTTGAGTTGACTCTTTCAATCTCGACAATTGAATGTGACTAAGCTATTATATTTTGATCAAGCCGCTATGGTGAAATCGGTAGACACGCTGCTCTTAGGAAGCAGTGCTAGAGCATCTCGGTTCGAATCCGAGTAGCGGCATACCATCTTCTAAAAGATAGAGAATCTATATTCTATCTATATATTAGAATAAATAATGAATTCAATTCCCGATTTCTCATTAATTAATGAAATTCTTAATGAACTTAAGGGATTACTCTTTTTTTTTTCGATTTTTATGATATTTTTAACCTTAGAGCACATATTAACTCATATTTCTTTTTCGATTGTTTTGATTGTAATTACAATTCGGTTGATAAACCTATTGGTCACAGAAATCACAAAACCATATGATGTATCAGAAAAGGCCATGATAACTACTTTGTTATGTCTAACAGGATTATTAACCACTCGTTGGATTTATTCAGGCCATTTCCCACTAAGTGATTTATATGAATCAGTAATTTTTCTTTCATGGAGTTTCTCCATTATTCATATAGTTGCGTATTTAAAAAAAAAGCCAAATCTAAGGACAATAACCGCCTCAAGTACTCTTTTTACCCAAGGCTTTGCTACTTCGGACCTTTTAACTGAAATAGATAAACCTGGAATATTAGTACCTGCCCTCCAATCAGAGTGGTTAATAATGCACGTAAGTATGATGATATTGAGCTATGCAGCTCTTCTGTGTGGATCATTATTATCAGCCGCACTTCTAGTCATTACATTTAGAAAGACAGGGAATGAGCTATTTAAATTCGTTTCATCATTTTCAATTGTCGAAATTCAAGACAGGAATAAAATAATTAATATTTTAGGAAATAGTTCTTTTTTTTCTGCTAAAAATTATTACAAGGCCCAATTGCTTCAACAGTTGGATTATTGGAGTTATCGTGTGATTAGTCTAGGGTTTATATTTTTAACCATCGGTATTATTTCGGGAGCAGTATGGGCCAATGAAGCATGGGGATCATATTGGAGTTGGGACCCAAAAGAAACTTGGGCTTTTATTACTTGGATAATATTTTCTATTTATTTACATACTCGAACAAATAAGAATTTCCGGGGTGCAAATTCCGCAATTGTGGCGACTCTAGGCTTTCTTATAATTTGGATCTGCTATTTTGGAGTGAATCTATTAGGACTAGGGCTACACAGTTATGGTTCATTTACGGGAATGTCTAGTTAAATTCAAGAAAGCGTCTTACGAATACAAACTAAGTAGAGTACAGACAGTGTAGATACAAAACTTTGTATGAACCGGTGAGAACCGCGTATATACCGTAATTCGCGCGGTTCTCGCAAAGACCGCGCATATCGAGTTCAAATTAAAGTTCATTTGTTTTTTCTTAGCTTAAAAGAAAAGAAAAAAGCATTCTTTTTCATTATAAAACGAGCTTTCAAAAATTAGCTAATTTTTGATTTCGAAAAACTATCTATAAAAAAATTAGCTAAAATAACCTCAACCTTATCAACTGATAATGAAAGAACAAAATCCGGGTACATCCCCACGCCTATTACAGGTAGAAAGATAGAGATTGCAACAAATAACTCTCGAGGTCCAAAATCAAAAACATAAGAATTCGGGGTATTAAATAGCTTGTATCCATAGAACATCTGACGTAACATAGATAATGAATAAATAGGAGTTAATATCATTCCAATTGCCATTCCAAAAGAAATGAGTATTTTTGGCATGAAAAGATATTTTTGACTGGTAATTATTCCCCAAAATACTATCAATTCTGCAACAAAACCACTCATACCTGGTAATGCAAGGGAAGCCAGGGAAAAGCTACTGAACATCGTAAATATTTTTGGCATAGGAATAGCTGTTCCGCCCATTTCGTTGAGATAAAGACGATGTATTCTATCATAACTCGTTCCTGCCAAGAAAAAAAGTGCTGCCCCAATAAATCCATGAGAAATTATTTGTAAAATGGCTCCATTCAGTCCTGCATCGGTTATAGAACCAATTCCTATAAGTATGAAACCCATATGAGATACAGAAGAGTAGGCTATTCTTTTTTTTAAATTACGTTGGCCGGAAGATGTTGAAGCTGCATAGATTATTTGTATTGTACCTATAATCAGTAACCAAGGAGAAAATATAGAATGGGCGTGGGGTAATAATTCCATATTAATCCGAATTAATCCATATGCTCCCATTTTTAATAAGATTCCGGCTAAAAGCATACAAGTACTGTAATGAGCTTCTCCATGGGTATTTGGTAACCATGTATGTAGAGGTAGAATCGGCGATTTAACAGCAAAAGCAATAAAAAATCCAATATAAAATAGGATTTCTAAGGGCATAGAATATGATTGATTCATTACTCTTTCAAAATCCAATGTTGGTTCATTCGAACCATATAAACCAAGACCCAGAACTCCCATTAATAGAAAAACAGAACCTCCCGCCGTGTACAAAATAAATTTAGTTGCGGAGTACATACGTTTTTTTCCTCCCCACATGGATAGAAGGAGATACACCGGAATTAATTCTAACTCCCACATGATGAAAAAAAGTAAAAGGTCCCTAGAAGCAAACGATCCTATTTGAGCGCTATACATGGATAACATTAAAAAATGGAATAATCGGGACTCTCGAGTAACTGGCCAGGCCGCTAGAGTAGCTAAAGTAGTGATAAATCCGGTTAGTAAAACCGATCCAATAGACAGTCCATCGATTCCTAAATTCCAATGCAAATTAAAAAAATAGATCCATTTATAGTCTTCCACAAGTTGGATTAATGGATTGTCTGATTGGAAATGATAACAGAATGCATAGGTTGTTAAAAGGAGTTCTAAAATACATATACAAATAGTATACCATCTGATTATCCTATTTCCTCTATGGGGAAGAAAGAAAATTAAGGAACCTGCAGATAGTGGTAAAAATACAATTATTGTTAACCAAGGAAAATTATTCGTGGTAAAGACAAGATACACTTGGGCCATAAAACCCATACGTAAAATTATTTTTTTAAGTACGGGTTTTCTCGGTAAAACAAATCAGATGAATTCGATTATAGTTTTCGGGAACGTATCAATAAGCTAGACCCATGCTGCGAGTTGTTTCATGCCCTAAATAAACCCGAACACTCAAAAAATCCGTTGGACAAGCGGATTCGCATCTCTTACAACCGACACAATCCTCTGTTCTGGGAGCAGAAGCAATTTGTTTAGCTTTACAGCCGTCCCAAGGTATCATTTCTAACACATCTGTGGGGCAGGCTCGAACACATTGAGTACACCCAATACATGTATCATAAATCTTTACTGAATGTGCCATTGGACTATACACTTTTGAACGGTAGAAATTTTCGATCTAGTACATATATCACTGAAAAATAGATAAAAAAATATTTCGCTATTAGACGAATCGATGAGTTTCCAGAGTTTTTTGAATCAATTTAGTTCTGAATCGGCTTATGAAATAGAGCCAAAATACTTTGATTTTTTCTGTTTAGACCACCAAGAACACACTTTTTGAACTAGATTTTATTATTTGGAAATATTAGA